AATTGGCACATACAATACGGCCAGTTGCTTCTCGTGGATTTTCATAACCCTGCTGTGCAAAAATGGGATAAGCATTTGAAATGGGTGCGTGAGTTATTAGATATATCATGAGCGATATGGAAATGGATCGAGTAATCTCTTTCTTTATCGACGAAAAGGTTTTTTTAGTTTGCATGGTCCAATCATTGATCCCAAAATTTTCTACAATAAAATTAGGTAGGTCGCTAGTGGAGTTCCCTATCTAGAATTTTGCGATTTACTGAAATAATTTTTCTGAAATATTGGAGAAACCCTTGGCTGGGCAGAAAGAATAAGTAGAATTTAAAATGTTTTGCTTATTTACAAAGTAACAAATATTCTAATTGGGTCGGTCGATCAATTTTCAGTCATTCATTGAATGATAAATCACTACAAGTGAAGGAGATACACGATTTAAATAACGAAAGATACAATATTTTAAAATTGTATCTAAAATGACTGGAAAAGTAGAAACAAGACCAGATATAATTTGATCATTATGAGAAAATCCAAAATCTTTGTAGATAGAGCCAATCATTAATTCCCAACCGTGGGGCGAATGGAATCCTATACATAAATCAGTTAATAAAAGAATAGAAAAAGCTTTTATTGTGTCGCTTAAGTTATATAGGAATTCTTGAACCCAAGAGTTAAGAATAACAAGTTCTTCATTACCTAGAATAGAATAACCACTTAGAATAACGAAACAGATTATATTTGTCGAGAAGTGTAAAATTGTATGGATACGATCCTCATTGTGCATCTTGATCAATTGGATTGTTTCTTTGTAGATTTCGACGCGACGTTTTTGTAAATGCGTTTCTGGGTATTCCTTTAGCATTTCCTCCAAACGAAGGAGTTTCTCTAAGTCTATGAATTTTTTTAGAATATTCTTTTCCTGAATATCATTCAAAAAAATTTCGGATTGTCTAATATTCCACGAGTTAGTAATCCAAGATTCAATACTTTTTTTAAATGAGAGAGAAATCCACCAAGGGAAAAATACTATAGATGTAAGATATAGAAGGGAAATGAATACTTTCTTTTTTACCATTTTTTCGTCTGTGAATTTTTGAAGTTTTAATGAACTCACCCCATTCGTCGACTCTATATGATACTAATATTTATATCAAGCATAAATTATATTCCAAGTCATCGAGCCCATTAATAGATTTCGGGGTTTTTATTTGTGATGCAGTATAGTGGTTAGTCCTTGAATCTAGAAAGAATACAGACTAAGAAAAAGCCCACTTCAAATTAATATTAGTCGGATTTCCAGACGAAAGAACTCCCCTTCTATTATCTATTAAATAAATATAATATAAAAAATTTCGAAACAAAAACTTTGGACACAAAAATTTTCGTTTTAGGGTTACTTCGTATATGTTTACTTTGGCTCGAATACGCATTCGGAAGAAATTTCCCTTAAGTTAAAAAAAAAAAAAAAGAGAATTCATGAGTTTTTTACCTATTATAAAGTATTCATTCTTCAGTTCCTTTTTTCAAAATACTTCAATTGGTACGCGCAAGAAATAGGCCAATTCAGCAGCTTTTTGCTCAATTTCTCGTGGAGTTAAATTCTCATCAGTACGCGTCAAGGGAATGGCCCCCTGACCTCTGATTTCCATATAAAGAACACGGCGAGCAAAAAGACCCTCTTTATTTTCGATTCTGATGGACTGAATATCTTTCATAAAGAATCGGAGGAATATACGACGGTTTTTTCCAGGAAATCCCCAACGAAAAATACACACTATACCCTCTTTTATATCGAATCGATCATAACCACTACCTACATTCCACGAAATCGTGCACCACAAGTAGGAGCTAATAAAAAGACCCGCGATCCCATAGAAAGACATCACGATCCCTTGCGGAAAAAAGTTTATTTGCTGAGAAGGAAATAAAGATATCAAATTCCTACCAAAATAACTGGAGGTTCCAACCAATACAAACCCTAATGAACCTAAAAATAGAATAAGGGCCCAGCCAAAATTACTTATTTTTCGAGATCCCGCTATAAGTTCTATCCATATACGTTCTGATCGCCAACTCATATTCTCACTAGACCTAGTTACATTTTATTGGAATTGGAAGAATAACAAAAATAAAAAATTATTTTACTTTTTTTTGTTTCCGAAGTAACTCTCATCAACCAGCACTACTATGACATGAACCTTTAAGAATAATTCATCAAATTGCTTAGACCCAAACTAAAAAAAAAAAATAGAATATCTTTCATATGATTCCTATAGATATCCACATATATCTATTCTATTGACTTTACATTTCCTAAATTTTCCCTGATATGGACCAAAATTTTTATAATTGATTTACCCATATATCTATCATGTTTCCACATACATAAGAGCTTACGCTCGAAAGAAGTCACATGTTATCCAATATTTAAATATCTATAAATATATACTATTATCTATAAATATATACTATATATATTAAATATATATATAGGATATATTATTTATATATAGGTATATAGGTGTTATGATCCAAGTCAGCTTGAAAAAAAAAACATGGATAAGATTTGTCCCTATAGTATCTAAAAAATCTTGTTTTTTTGAACATGAAGAGATAAAGAAACCATTGCAATTGCCGGAAATACTAAGCCCACTAAAGGCACAAAAATGGAGGGAAAGTTGTTGAGAGTTATCATTGAATGGGTACCTCGATTTAATATTTGTACCTGTTATTTTTATTTTAACCTTATAAAGATATCTTATAATTCATATATAATAATTATATTTATAGAATATAAATATTATACTTATAATATTAATATACACTTATATTATACTAAGTATACTTAAATTAAGTAGAGAGTATATACTTAAATAAAGAATATATAAGTATATGTTTTAATAAATGACAAAATATGTAATGTAAATAACCATACTTATTCACCTTTTTCTACTTTTTCTATATGTTTCTACACGAAATAGATGTATAATAATCCATTATTTTATTATTTATTCTTCGTTATTTTATTTTTCGTATCTTATAATTAATTTAATCATTTTTATTTCAAAAATGGATTTTTTTGTATTAATTATAAATATAAAATGAATTCTTAAATTAAGACTATAGTTAATCAGTTAATCTAAGTTTGATTCAAAGGAAAGAAAGCATGGAGTTGAAATAATTCACTCAGAACGCCCTTTAAAAGATTACGTGGTACGATTGGATCGAATAAGCCCTTATGGAATAAATATTCAGCCACTTGTGAATCCTCAGGTACTGTCTTATTCAATGTTTGTTCAATTACTCTTTTACCCGCAAATGCAATGTAAGCGTTGGGTTCGGCAATAATGATATCCCCCAACATACCAAAACTAGCCGTCACCCCACCTGTGGTAGGGGATGTAAGAATTGCGACATAAAATAACTTTTTATTTGATTGATAATCATATAAAGCGGAAGATATTTTAGCCATTTGCATCAAGCTCAAACTTCCTTCTTGCATGCGCGCTCCTCCGGAAGCACATACTAGAATAAGAGGTAAAGATTTATTGGTAGCATATTCAGCCAAACGTGTGATTTTTTCACCTACTACGGATCCCATACTACCCCCCATAAACTGAAAATCCATAACCCCAATTGCTACGGGAATGCCATTTAATTGACCTGTGCCTGTTTGAACAGCCTCAGTTAATCCTGTATTTTTTTGATAAGAATCAATACGATCTTTATAAGGTTCCTCCTCGGAATGAAATTCAATGGGATCCAGAGAGACCATGTCTTCATTCATAGGATCCCAAGTACCGGGATCAATCGAAAGTTCGATTCTATCGAAACTACTCATTTTCAAATGACATCCACACTGTTCACAAATATTCATTTTGGATTTTAAAAATTTCTTATAATTTAATCCATAACAATTTTCGCATTGAATCCATAAATGCCTGTATTTTTGAGTTACATTTAAATTATTAGAACTTAGAGTTAAATCACCACCATCTATGCTAGTTTTGATACTCGAATTTTCGCTTTTACTACTATTTGTGCTTTCGCTACAAATGTAACTATAAATATAACTATCACTGTAATTGTCACTATTGCTTAAAATAGAACTATCAATACAAATTTGAGAACGAAGATAGCTGTCAATGCAACTAGTAATGTGATTATTCCAACTAGAATTAGTATCATACATGGAAGGATCGTGGCGATTATCGTCACTTTTAGTTGGATTATTCATATAACTCGAAGCCTGATAACTATAAAACGAACTTTTTAGTTCACTTAGAAAAGAACGATCGGTGTCAATCTCAAATTTTTTTTTTTCAATATCAAAATATATGGAATAACTGTCCCTATTACTATCCATAACGAAAAAAGTCTCGTCCGATATTAAATTACGAACGGATCTGCCGCCGACTAAATGATCAACATTACTAGAATTAGACTTGTCTTTATCTATATCATCTAGAATTGGATCTTCACTTACACTAATATTTTCAAAAGGACCAAAACTGGCCATTGATTTATTTAGCCTACACCTGTATTCGAACTTGCCGCTAAACACGAGCGAACCGAACCACCATTTTTTCATAGAACTTTCTTGCCCCAAATTTACATCAAAATACAATAGATGAATAGTCATTCGATAATTTTTTTTATATATTCCGATTAAGCATAGAAATCCAATCAATAGGGTTATTAACTAATAACGCAAGGTTATTTCTCCTATGCTATAAAGAACTTTTTTCGTAAAATCTCCCCTACTAACTACTAATAAGTTTCTATTCCAATACAGAATGAAAAGGACAATATACAGGATGGGTAAAAGAGGCTGCTTGGCTCGACCCACGATCCAAAACCGCAGGATCAGGCTATAATAGAAAAAAAAAGAAGAATTCCATTAATTAATTTAATTAATTATAATTACAAGTATAAGATAAATTTTTAAATTAAGAATATACCAATCCTAAGGATCCGTAGGATTAATTGTGGATCCAACACAA